TCGTTATGAGCAAATCCAAAATCTTTGTAGACGGAGCCAATCATTAGTTCCCAACCGTGGGGTGAATGGAATCCTATACATAAATCAGTTACCAAAAGAATAGAAAAAGCTTTTATTGTGTCACTTAAATTATATAGGAATTCTTGAACCCAAGAATTAAGAATAAGAAGTTCTTCATTACCCAGAATAGAATAACCGCTTAGAATAAGGAAAGAGATTATATTTGTCGAGAAGCGAAAAATCGTATGGATACGATCCTCATTGTGTATCTTGATCAATTGTATCGTTTCTTTGTGGATTATGCTATGAAACTTTTGTAGATGTGTTTCCGGGTATTCCTTTATCATTTCGTCAAAAAAGAAGAGTTCCTCTAATTCTATGAATCTTTCTAGAATAAACTTTTCGTGCCTATCATTAAAAAAGGTTTCGGATTTACTGGTATTCCACCAATTAATCATCCAAGATTCCAGACTTTTATTAAATGAAAAAGAGATTAACCAGGGCAAAAAGACTATAGATATAAGATATAGAAACGGAGAGAATGCTTTTTTTTTTTCATTGTTTTGTCTGTGAATTTTTAATGAACCCATCTCATTCGTCGACTTTATCCGATTTAATATTTCGATCAATTATAAGTTCTATTACAAGGCTTCAAATCTCTGAACCCATTCCGCGTTTTTTATTTGTCAGTCATTGGTTAGTCCTTAAATTTAGAAAGAATACAGAAATAGCCGAAGAAGAAGAAAGAGTACACGAATGAAGAAAAATAATATTGTTTCCAAATATCCCAATTGCTTAAAAATTCAAAGCAATTCTCTTTTTTCGATGAATGCTCAAAAGAGTCACTTCAAATCAAATTAGGCTTTCGAGATAAAAGAATACCTTTCTACCAAAAAAAATAGCAAATATTTTGAAAAAAAAAAATCGGTCAACTACCCATAGCCGCAGGAGTAATTAAGAGAAATTTATGAAGAATGGTGTGATAATCAAAAGTAAGTGGAAAAAGCAAAATAAGATGGAAGGGTTATAATTTGAAGTCTTCCAATCCTTTGCTTATTAAGGAATAAAAAAGATAAAAAAGAGGAGTCGATTGACAAAAATAAAGTAGAGATAATATACAAGATATGATCGATCCATATCTAACGTATCAATTTAAAAAAATTTCTTTATTCTATCTATTATTCTAAAATGTTTTGTTTTGATCTCTGAGATCAGTCTAGTATTTCAATTTGTTAGTTATTTTTTTTTTTACTGAATTTAATGACTTTACATACGCATAAAAGAAAGGGTTGGTTTGCGGACAAAAAAAGCTTTTTTTTTTATAAATGTTCTGTATAGATATAATTAATATCCATCTTCTTTGGTTCATCAGCATTGTGACGAAATACCCGTTAACTTTAACTTATACTCTAAAAAAAAGAAAAAAAGAGGGAGACTCTTGGATTTTTCATTCTTGCTAAAAAAATGGTCATTCTTTAGTTCATTTCAAAATACTTCAATTGGTACACGCAAAAAATAGGCCAATTCCGCTGCTTTTTGCTCAATTTCTCGTGGAGTCAAATTCTCATCAGTACGAGTCAAAGGAATGACCCCCTGTCCTTTGATTTCCAGATAAAGGGCATGCCGAGTATAAATACCCTCTTTAACTTCTATTCGGATAGACTGAACATCTTTCATAAGGAATCGGAGTAAGATGCGACGATTTTTTCCGGGAAAGCCCCAACGAAAAATACATACTATTCCCTCGTTTCTATCAAATCGATCATACCCACTACCCACATTCCACAAAATTGTGCACCACAAATAAGAACTAATAAATAAACCGGCGATCCCATAGAAAGACATCACGATTCCTTGTGGAAAAAAAATTATTTGCTGAGACGGAAATAAAGATATCAAATTTCTGTCAAGATAACTGGAAATCCCAACCAATAAAAATCCCAATGAACCAAAAAAAAGTATAAAGGCCCAGCAGAAATTACTTGTTTTTCGAGACCCCGCTATAAGTTCTATCCATATACATTCTGATCGCCAATTCATACTAGATCCAGTTGCATTTTATTGGAAGTGGGAGACTAGCCAAAACGAATTTGACTGTACTTTTTTTTGTTTCCGAAGTCATTTTCATCAACTCGCGCTATTCTGATGTGAATCGTTAGGAAAAATTCATCCAATTCCGTAAATCTAAAAAACTAGAAAACCCCTCAGATGATTCCCTATCTCCACACATATGGATATATTGGCTTTACAGTTAGTTTAAGTATCCGATCGTAATTTATTTTCAAATCGACCATTTACTCATATATCATCTTTATGCCTATAGAAATTAAGAATCCTTTCCTTTATGTTTGAAGGAAGCTGTATGGTATACCCTATTATACTAAATAGATATCTGTGTTATGATCCAAGTCTAAGTCTTGAAAAAAAAAAATAGATGAAATTTCCCCCCATCGGATCTAAAAAATCTTGTTTTTTTGAACATAAAGAAATAGAGAAGCCATTGCAATTGCCGGAAATACTAACCCCACTAAAGGCACAAAAATAGAGGGGAAATTGTTGAGAATTGTCATAGAACTGGGCACCTCGATTTAATATTTGTACCTATTTTTTATTCTTATATTGAATTTGTAATTGTTATTAAATTAACTGTTATTAAATTATTAAATTGTTATATTAATATTTTTACCTATTCATATATAATACTGTTTTGTTATGTTAGAAAGATATCTTATAATCATTATAATTATACTAAGTATATGGAAATAACTATATATAATAAAGTGTAAGTAGTGTAAAACTAACTAAATAGACTTATTTATTTTTCTACATGAAATATATGTGTTTCTACATAAAATATTTGTGGGATAAGCTTTGTTATTCTTTTATCTTTTTCTTGTCTTATAATTATAAATAATTAATAATTTTCATTTTCTAATTTAACTTTATTTAAATTTAATATTTAAATTTAATAATAATAATAAAAAAAAGAGTATTCTTGCGCGACAGTCTATATATAGAAATATGGGAGATATAGAAATATACAAGACTCTATATTTTGCATATTTCTATATATAGGGATAGGTAAGAAAAGAAAATGAAATTCGTTTTCTTTTTTATTTACCTTGCCCAATTTAAGAACAATTTCGTGTAAGAAATAATTTTTGTTCTTTTACCTTGTTGATAGAGATTAGCAATAATCAGGAATCAAAATTAGGAGTAATCATAAATATCGCTAAAAAAAAAAATCATCTGCATGTCCTTCTATTCTAAATTGACTCTTATGTTATGTCACAAAAAAAACCATTCTTCCGATTTTTCCTTGAATTCCAATAAATAAATACTTGTTTGCCCGAAATAAAGAAATAAAAAGAAAGAAAATAATTTAAATAATTTAATTAAGTTAAAGATCTACTTGATTTATGATTCAATTTATGATTCAAAGGAAAGAAAGCGTGGAGCTGAAATAACTCATTCAGAACGCCCTTTAAAAGATTACGTGGTACGATTGAATCGAATAAACCCTTATGGAATAAAAATTCAGCTGCTTGTGAACCTTCAGGTACTGTCTTATTCAATGTTTGTTCAATTACTCTTTTACCTGCAAATGCAATGTGTGCGTTGGGTTCAGCAATAATGATATCCCCTAACATACCAAAACTCGCCGTCACGCCCCCGGTCGTAGGCGATGTAAGGATTGAGATATAAAATAACTTTTTATTCGATTGATAATCATATAAAGCGGAAGATATTTTAGCCATTTGCATCAAGCTCAAACTTCCTTCTTGCATACGCGCTCCCCCGGAAGCACACACTAGAATAAGAGGTAAAAACTTATTGGCAGCATACTCGACCAAACGAGTGATTTTCTCGCCTACTACGGATCCCATACTACCCCCCATAAACTGAAAATCCATAACCCCAATTGCTATGGGAATGCCATTTAGTTGACCTATACCTGTTTGAATGGCTTCGGTTAATCCTGTCTTTCTTTGATAAGAATCAATACGACCTTTATAAGGTTCGCCCTCCGAATGAAATTCGATGGGATCCCGAGATACCATGTCTTCATCCATAGGATCCCAAGTACCTGGATCAATCAAAAGTTCAATTCTATCTGAACTGCTCATTTTCAAATGATATCCACATTGTTCACAAATATTCATTCTTGATTTCAAAATTTTCTTATAATTTAATCCATAACAAATTTCGCATTGAACCCACAAATGTCTGTATTTTTGAGTTACATCAAGATCATGAGAATTTTCCCTTCTAATAAAATCCCTAATCTTCGTGCTAGTTCTTAGACTGGACCTTGCGTTTTCACTATTGTTTCCACTTTCACCAAAAATGGAACTATAAACGTAACCTTCGCTGGAATTGTCACTGCCACTTAAAATATAACTATCAATGCAGATTTGAGAATGAAGGGAACTATCAATACAACTAGTGATGTAATTATTCCACCTATATTTAGTATCATAATCATAGTGGGAGTCGTCCCTACTAGACCTATTATTCAAATAACTAGTATTCAAATAACTAGACTTCCAATAATTAGAAAAAGAACTTTCTAGTTCACTCATAAAAGAATGATCGTTGTCAATCTCAAAAATTCGATTTTCCATATCAAAATATATGGTATAACTACCCCTATTACTATCCCGAACTAACAAAGTGTCATCAGCACTGCAATTCCGAATACCCCTGCCCCCGGCTAAACGATCGACACTGCTGTAACTAGAACTCTCACTATTCCCCCAATCATCTGGATTTTTATCTGTATCATTTAGAATTTTGTCTTCACTTACACTGATATTTTCAATAGGACCAAAACTATCGATTGATTTACTTAGCATACACCTGTATTTTAACTCCACATTGGATAACATCGAATTGAACCACCATTTTTCCATAGAGCTTTCTCACCACTATGTACATCAAAATAAATAGATGAATAGTCATTCGATGAAAAATCATTTGAATATTTCATTTCCTCTCAG